ATAGTAAAAATATACAAACTAATATTTTTTTCAACGACAGTAATAAGAACTTTAATTTCAATTTCATCATATACATGATTAGGAATATGAATTGGACTCGAAATAAACTTACTATCAATCATTCCAATTATCAATAATAAAAATATTTTATCATCAGAAGCTTCAATTAAATATTTTATTACACAAGCACTTGCCTCAACAATTGTCATAATAAGAATTATTGTAATAATATGAAAATTAAATTTTTATTCAAATTTTGAAATAAAAAATAATACTATAATAATTATAAACTCAGGACTTTTATTAAAAATAGGAATAGCCCCATTCCATTTTTGATTCCCAGAAGTCCTTGAAGGTTTAAATTGAAATAACTGTTTATTAATATTAACTTGACAAAAAATTACCCCAATAGTTTTGTTAATATATAATACAGAATTTTCATTATACTTTTCAATTATAATTATTTCTAGTATAATAATTAGTAGAATAATAAGAATAAATCAAATAAGAATTCGTAAATTAATAGCATTTTCATCAATTAATCATATAGGATGAATACTAGGAGGAATAATTATAGAAAAAACTGTATGAATAATTTATTTTTTAATCTATGCTATTATTACAATTAACATTTCAATTATAATAAAAAATATTTATTATTTAAATCAATTATTCCCTAAATTGAATATTTCATATTCAATAAAAATATTTTTTATATTAAATTTTCTTTCATTGAGAGGAGTTCCACCTTTCTTAGGATTTTTACCTAAATGATTAGTTATTCAAACAATAATTGAAAATAATATATTTATGTTAAGAATCATTATAATTATATTCACTTTAATTATAATTTTTGTTTATATCCGAATCACAATATCTAGATTAATTTTAAAAAATAACCAAATAAACTGAACATTAAAATTAAATTTTAAAAATAACAGAATTATTATTAGAATAATAAATTTCTTCTTGTTAACAAGTTTAATCCTAATTACAATTATACTAAATATAATTTAAGGATTTAAGTTAACTTAAACTAGTAACCTTCAAAGTTACAAATAAAGTCCACCTTTAAGCCTTGCAAGGCTAAATTGAAATATTATAAAATTATCTATTTATTTAACTAGCTAAAATAGATTTTAAACTTTAGATTTAAAAAATCACCTTTAAATTTGCAATTTAAAATCATACTTGAATACAAAGTTAGTAAAGGGATTAACTCCGTGAATAAATTTACAATTTATCACCTAATTTCTCGGTCACTTTACTTAGTAAATGACTATTTTCAACAAACCATAAAGACATTGGAACTTTATATTTCATTTTTGGTGTATGAGCTGGAATACTTGGAACCTCCCTCAGATTATTAATTCGAACAGAATTAGGGAATCCAGGTTCATTAATTGGAAATGACCAAATTTATAATGTAATTGTTACAGCTCATGCTTTTATCATAATTTTTTTTATAGTTATACCTATTATAATTGGAGGTTTCGGAAATTGACTCGTCCCATTAATATTAGGTGCCCCAGATATAGCATTTCCTCGAATAAATAATATAAGATTTTGATTATTACCCCCATCTCTTTCATTATTATTAATAAGAAGAATTGTAGAAAACGGTGCCGGAACTGGATGAACAATTTACCCCCCTTTATCTGCTAATATTGCTCATAGAGGTTCTTCAGTAGATTTAGCAATTTTTAGTCTTCATTTAGCAGGAATTTCATCAATTTTAGGAGCAATAAATTTCATCTCTACAATTATTAATATACGACCAATTGGAATAACATTTGATCGACTACCTTTATTTGTATGAGCTGTAATAATTACAGCTATTCTTTTATTACTCTCACTTCCTGTATTAGCAGGTGCAATTACTATATTATTAACTGATCGAAATTTAAATACTTCATTTTTTGATCCAGCAGGAGGAGGTGATCCTATTCTATATCAACATTTATTTTGATTTTTTGGTCATCCTGAAGTTTACATTTTAATTATTCCTGGATTTGGTATGATTTCTCATATTGTTAGCCAGGAAAGAGGAAAAAAAGAAACTTTTGGTTCTATCGGAATAATTTATGCAATAATAGCAATTGGACTTTTAGGATTTGTAGTATGAGCACATCATATATTTACAGTAGGAATAGATGTCGATACACGAGCTTATTTTACTTCTGCAACTATGATTATTGCAGTTCCTACAGGAATTAAAATTTTTAGATGATTAGCAACTATTCATGGAACACAAATTAAATATTCACCTCAAATAATATGAGCTTTAGGATTTATTTTTTTATTTACAATAGGAGGATTAACAGGAGTAATTCTAGCAAACTCTTCAATTGATATTATTCTTCATGACACATATTATGTGGTAGCTCATTTTCATTATGTACTATCAATAGGAGCAGTATTTGCTATTATAGGAGGAATTATTAATTGATTTCCCTTATTTACAGGATTTTCATTAAATGAAAAATTTTTAAAAATTCAATTTTTTTCTATATTTATTGGAGTAAATCTTACTTTTTTTCCTCAACATTTTTTAGGACTAAGAGGAATACCTCGACGATATTCAGATTACCCTGATGCATATCTTTTCTGAAATTTAATATCTTCTGTAGGATCATTGATTAGAACAATTAGAATTTTATTTATAATTTATATTATATGAGAAAGAATGAATTCAATACGAAAAAATATTTATCCTATTAATATGCCAACTTCTAATGAATGACTACAAAATGCTCCCCCAATAGAACATACTTATTCTGAATTACCTATATTAATTAAATTCTAATATGGCAGAATAGTGTAGTGGATTTAAGACCCATATATAAAGTTTAACTTTTTTTAGAATGGCAACGTGAATAAATCTAAATTCTCAGGATAGAATTTCCCCATTAATAGAACAATTAACCTTTTTTCATGATCATACAATAATAATTTTAGTAATAATTACATTTATTGTTATATATATTATTTTATCCATTATAATTAATAAATATATTAATCGACTTTTACTTGAAGGTCAAATAATTGAATTAATTTGAACAATTGCTCCAACAATTACTTTAATTTTTATTGCTTTACCAAGTCTACAATTATTATATTTATTAGATGAAATTAATTCTCCTTTAGTTTCAATTAAATCTATCGGCCATCAATGATATTGATCATATGAATTATCTGATTTTAAAAAAGCCGAATTTGATTCTTATATAATTCTAATAAATGAACAAAATAAATATTCATTTCGATTACTTGAAGTAGATAATCGATTAACTCTTCCAGTATCCACACAAATTCGAATAATAGTATCTTCTACTGATGTAATTCATTCATGAACAATTCCTTCTTCAAGAATTAAAATTGATGCAACCCCTGGACGTTTAAATCAAACAACCTTTTTCATAAATCGAATCGGAGTATTTTTTGGTCAATGTTCAGAAATTTGTGGAATAAATCATAGATTTATACCAATCGTTGTAGAAAGAATTATACCTAAATATTTTATTAAATGAGTAAAGACCCTTTCATTAGATGACTGAAAGCAAGTAATGGTCTCTTAAACCACTTTATAGTAAATTAGCATCTACTTTTAATGGAAAATTTAGTTAATAAAATAACATTAATCTGTCAAGTTAAAATAATTAATAATTAATTAATAATTTTTAATTCCTCAAATAGCTCCTATAATATGATTAAATTTATTTATATTTTTTATTATAGTATTTATAATATTTAATGTAATAAATTATTTTTCAATAATTTATAAAAATAAATCTTTGAATTTTTTTTTAAAAAAAACCTTAATTATCTGAAAATGATAACAAACCTATTTTCAAGATTTGACCCAACAACAAAAATAAATTTAGCATTAAATTGAACAAGAATTCTTTTAGGACTACTTGTATTACCTTCAATATATTGAATTGTTCCATCTCGAATAAATATTCTATGAATTAAAGTATGTTTAACTTTAAATAAAGAATTTAAAGTAATTTTAAAAATTAAAAATATAAAAAAAAGAATATTAATTTTTATATCCTTGTTTTCTCTAATTTTATTTAATAATTTCTTAAGATTATTTCCTTATATTTTTTCAAGAACTAGACATTTAGCATTAACGTTAACTTTATCTTTACCTTTATGAATAAGATTTATAATTTATGGATGATTTAATAATACAATTCATATATTTACACATTTAATTCCACAAGGAACTCCTTCAATCCTTATACCTTTTATAGTATGTATTGAAACTATTAGAAATATTATTCGACCAGGAACTCTTGCAATTCGATTAACTGCAAATATAATTGCAGGCCATCTTTTATTAACTTTAATAGGAAGAACAGGAAGAAAAATTTCATTTATTATATTAAATATCTTAATTATATCACAGTTATTACTTTTAATACTTGAATCAGCTGTAACAATTATTCAATCTTATGTATTTTCAATTTTAAGAACATTATATTATAGAGAAATAAATTAATGTTAAATAAAAATCATATTTATCACTTAGTGGAAGTAAGTCCTTGACCTATTTTAGGAGCTTTTAGAACATCAGCAATATTAGCAGGAATCATTAAATGATTTCATTTATATGAAATAAATTTGTTCTTTTTAGGAATATTATGTGTAATTATAGTAATATACCAGTGATGACGTGATACAACTCGTGAAAGAACATTTCAAGGTCTTCATACATCTAAAGTTGTTAAAGGATTACGATGAGGAATAATTTTATTTATTACATCAGAAGTGTTATTTTTTGTATCATTCTTTTGAAGATTTTTTCATAGAAGATTAACTCCATCAATTGAAATTGGTATAATTTGACCACCTAAAAGAATCATCCCATTTAATCCCATTCAAATCCCTTTACTTAACACAACGATTTTAATTTCATCAGGAATTACTGTTACATGAGCACATCATAGTTTAATAGAGAATAACTATAAGCAAAGAATTTATAGACTTTTATTAACAATTCTATTAGGAATTTACTTTTCAATACTTCAAGCATATGAATATTTTGAATCTTCTTTTTCAATTGCAGATTCAGTATATGGATCAAGATTTTTTTTGGCAACAGGATTTCATGGAATTCATGTTATAATTGGAACTATTTTTTTAACAATTTGTTTATTACGACAAAAAAAAAATCATTTCTCATCAATCCATCATTTTGGATTTGAAGCAGCAGCATGATACTGACATTTTGTTGATGTAGTATGATTATTTCTTTATATTTCAGTTTATTGATGAGGTAGTTATTTATATAGTATAAAAATTATTTTTAACTTCCAATTAAAAGATCTATAAAATAGTGTAAATAATAATTATTATAAAAAAAATAGCTTTAATTACATTTTTTTTATCTTTTATTATTATAACTCTTACAAGAATTTTTTCAAAAAAATCTTTTATTGATCGAGAAAAAAGATCTCCTTTCGAATGTGGATTTGATCCTAAATCTTCAGCACGAATACCATTTTCATTACAATTTTTTTTAATCGCAATAATTTTTCTAATTTTTGATGTAGAAATCACTTTACTTTTACCTTTAATTTTAACAATAAAAATAACAAGAATAATATCATTTAGAATTATTACATTAATTTTTATTATAATTTTAATTATAGGCCTTTATCATGAATGAAATCAAGGAGCATTAAATTGAGCTATTTAGGATAATAGTTAAAATTAACATTTAATTTGCATTTAAAAAATATTGAAATTTCCAGTTTATCTTAAGTAAGAAACAAAAAATTGTAATTAGTTTCGACCTAATATCATGATGGTAATCCATCCTTATTTATTAAATGAAACCAAAATAGAGGTATATCACTGTTAATGATTAAATTGAAAAAACTCCATTTAAAGAAATATGAAATTCAAAATGAAACTTCTAATTTCAATTTTAAGCAGTGAAATTCTGTTTATATTTCTATTTATATAGTTTAAACAAAACATTACATTTTCATTGTAAAATTAAACTATGTTTTATAAATATTCTAAGATTAAAAATCTCCATGACATCTTCAATATCATACTCTATATAAGCTATTAAAATAAATTATTAATAATATAATTAATATACATAATAAAATAAAATAAATCTTCAATCTATTATTAAATATAATTAATATAAATCGAGAAGTCTTTACAATATTATTATATAAATTTTGTGAACCAAAAAATTCTAATCACCCTAAATCTAAATTCTTATAAGATGAACCTCTTAATTTTAAAAAATAATAATTTACAAAATAAGTTGATAAAACAGTTATATTTAATATAGAAGAAAAAAATATTCTTAAATTAAATATATTTATAGATTTAATATCATAATTATAATTAAAATTAGAAAATTCATATCCTAATCAACCTCCAATTAAAATTATTAATAAAACCATAGCTTTTAAATAAAAAGGTAAACAAATAAAATAAGGAGTAGGAAAGATTAATCATGATAATAGTCTTCCTCCAAAAATTACTAATAAAATTAATCCTGACATACCTTTTAATATAATTAATCCTTGATCATTTAAATTATTTAATGAATAAAAATGAAAAGATCTAAATAAAGTATAATAACATAAACGAAATGTATATCTAACTGTTAACCCAATAGAAACATAAAAAATAATATATACAAATATATTTAAATACCTTATTGATAAAAATTCTAAAATTAAATCTTTAGAATAAAACCCGGAAAGAAAAGGTAAACCACATAAAGAAAAATTAGAAATATTAAAAAAAGTACAAGTCAAAGGTATTAGGTTTAATAATGAACCTATATAACGAATATCTTGACAGTTAGTTAGATTATGAATAATACATCCTGCACATATAAAAAGTAAAGCTTTAAATAAAGCATGAATAAGAAGATGAAAAAAAGCAAGTTTTGAATCACCTAAAAATAAAATTCTTATTATTAAACCAAGTTGACTTAAAGTAGATAAAGCAATAATCTTTTTAAGATCATATTCAAAATTAGCCCCTAATCCAGATATAAATATTGTTATTATTGAAATAAATAAAAAAAAATACATTAAATTTAAACTAAAACAAAAATTAAAACGAATTAATAAATATACACCAGCAGTAACAAGTGTTGATGAATGTACAAGTGAAGAAACTGGAGTAGGAGCAGATATTGCCGCAGGTAGTCAAGAAGAAAAAGGAATTTGAGCTCTTTTAGTTAAAGCTGATAAAACAACAAAATAACTAATAATTTTCATGTTAAAATCATTTATTATAAAATCTAAATAAAAAATAAAATTTCAACTTCCATAATTTATTATTCAAGCAATAGCTATTAAAATTCCCACATCGCCAATTCGATTAGATAAAACCGTTAGTATACCTGAATTTAATGATTTAGTATTTTGATAATAAATTACTAAGCAGTAAGAAACTAACCCAAGACCATCTCAACCTAAAAGAATTCTAATTAAATTAGGACTAATAATAAGAAATATTATTGATATAACAAATAAAAAAACTAAAAAAATAAAACGATTAATATTTAAATCTCCATATATATATTCTTCTCTATAATAGATAACTATTGAAGAAATAAATAAAACAAATCTTATAAAAAGAAGAGATATTCAATCAAATAAAATTGATATAAAAATAACTCTAGAATTTAAAGTAAAAAGCTCATATTCAAAAATAATTATTAAATCAGAAATTATAAAATAAAGACTAAATCAAAAAAATAATAATCTAAAAATCAATATAAAAATTATAAAAATAAAACAAATTGAAATTATTTAAAATATAAATATATCTTTGGAACCACAAACCAATATTTTTTTTAAACTATTTAAATAAAACATAAAGATGTCTCCACATAAAAAAATTAAATTTAAAGGAACTCAATGTAGAAATAACAATAAATACTCACGAATATTACAAGAAGAAAAAGAATATAAACCCTGATAAATTATTCCATGCTGACTATAAGAATATAAAAATAATGAATAAGCAGCACTAAAAAATAATACTAAAAAAAGAAAAATAAAAGTAATTCATCTTCAAGAAATTAATCTATTAATTAATAAAATTTCACCAAATAAATTTAAAGAAAAAGGAGCCCCTATATTTGAAGAACATAAAAGAAACCATCATAGAGACATTCTTGGTATTAAATTAATTAAGCCTTTATTTAAAAATAACCTACGTCTAGATAAACGTTCATAAGAAATATTTGCCAAACAAAATAAACCAGATGAGCATAACCCATGAGCAATTATTATTAAAAAAGAACCATAAAACCCTCTAAGATTTAAAGTTATTAAACCTGCAAGAACTAACCCTATGTGAGAAACAGAAGAATAAGCAATTAAAGCTTTAATATCTCTTTGGCGAAGACAAACTAAAGAAATATATAACCCACCAATTAATCTAATAGTAATAAAAACAAAACTAAATTTTAAACCAATTTCAACAAAATACTTTATAAAACGTAACAACCCATACCCTCCTAACTTCAATATAACTCCTGCTAAAATTATTGAACCAGAAATAGGTGCTTCAACATGAGCTTTTAATAATCACAAATGAATAAAATATATAGGCATTTTAATTAAAAAAACAAGAATTATACATAAATATAAATAAAAAGAATTAATATTTATAACAACAAAAAAATCTAAACTACTATTACAATTATATAAATAAAATAATGAAACTATCATTGGTAATGAACCTAATAAAGTATATATAAATATATAAATTCCAGCTTGAATACGTTCAGGTTGATACCCTCATCCAAGAATTAAAAATAAAGTAGGAATTAATCTCATTTCAAAAAATAAATAAAAAATAAATATATTTATTGAACAAAAAGTAAAAAATAGTAAAATTATTAATAAAAGAATTATTAAACTAAAAAATAAAGAAAAATTATTGTAATAATAAATCTTTTCTCTTGCTATTATTATTAATAAACAAATTCAAATACTAAGAAGAATTATAAAAAAAGTTAAATAATCACATCCAAAAATATAACTAATTGAAGAAAAAAATACATTAAATCTATATCTATAAAAAAATAATATAAAAAAAATAAAATAAAAAAATTGAATAAACCAATAATATTTATTTAAAAAACATAAAGGAATCATAAAAAATATAAAAAAAAGAAACTTTATCATAAAATATTAAAAGAATTAAAATAATCATTACCATAAGAACGAACTATTGAAACTAAAATTGATAAGCCTAAAGCTCTTTCACACACTCTTAAAGATATAAAAATTATAAGAATATATCTTTCATATATCATTGTTATAATAAAAATATACAAACCTAAAAATAAAGATAAAACAATAAATTCTAAACTTAATAATATTAAAAGTAAATGTTTACATTTAATACACAAAACTAATAAACCAGTAAAATATATAAAAATAAAAATTTTTAAACCATATATTAACATTGTTTTAATAATTTAATAAAAATATTGGTCTTGTAAACCAAAAATAAGTAAACTTTTAAAACTTCAGAAAAAAATAAACATTTTTCATTAATCTCCAAAATTAATATTTTATATAAACTATTTTCTGATATAACATTATTAATTTATATAATTATAATAACAATCATATTCATATTTACAACCCATCCACTATCTATAGGAATAGTATTATTAATTCAAACTTTATTAACTTCTATATGAACAGGATTTATTTCCATAAATTTTTGATTTTCATACATTTTATTTATTATTATAGTGGGAGGTATACTAATTTTATTTATTTATATAACAAGAGTTGCATCAAATGAGAAATTCTCTTTTAGAAAAATCCTAAGAAGATTCATAATAATAATAATAATATTTAGAATGTTATTAATATCAGATAAATTAATAATACATATAAACTCAATAAATTTAGATTTAATTAAAATAGATAATAAACTTATTTTTGAGATATCTTTAAATAAATTTCTTATATACCCAATAGTAATAATATCAGCAAGAATTATTATTTATTTATTAATAGCTTTAATTGCTGTGAGTAAAATCACTAATATTAAAAATGGACCTTTACGAAAAAATATTTAATGAAAATTATAAAAAAAAATCCGTTACTTAAAATTATAAATAAAACTCTTATTGATTTACCCTCACCTTCAAATATTTCAATATGATGAAATTTTGGATCCCTATTAGGATTATGTTTAATAATTCAAATTTTAACAGGATTATTTCTTGCTATACATTATTGTCCAGATACAAGATTAGCATTTAATAGAATTATTCATATTTGTCGTGATATTAATTATGGTTGATTAATACGAATTATTCATATAAATGGAGCATCAATATTTTTTATATGTTTATATCTTCATATTGGACGAGGAATTTATTATAGATCATTTTTACAAACAAAAACGTGAATAATAGGAGTAATTATATTTTTCATAATTATAGCAACAGCATTTTTAGGATATGTATTACCATGAGGACAAATATCATTTTGAGGAGCAACAGTTATTACTAATCTCATATCTGCTATTCCATATTTAGGAAACCAAATTGTTCAATGAATTTGAGGAGGATTTGCTGTAGAAAATGCAACTTTAACACGATTTTTTGCTCTACATTTCATCTTACCTTTTATTATTAGAGCATTAGCAATAATTCACTTACTATTCCTACATCAAACTGGATCATTCAATCCATTGGGAACTTGTAATAATATTGATAAAGTTCAATTTCACCCTTATTTTACATCTAAAGACTTAATAGGATTTATAGTAACTTTAATAATTTTTACCATTTTTATTCTTATATTTCCCTATTTAATAAGAGACCCTGATAATTTTATACCAGCTAACCCTCTTATTACTCCTACCCATATTAAACCTGAATGATATTTTCTTTTTGCTTACGCTATTCTACGGTCAATTCCTAATAAATTAGGAGGAGTGATAGCATTATTCTGTTCAATTCTAATCTTAATAATTATACCAATATTTAAAAAAAAAATTAAAAGAAATTTATTTTATCCAATTAATAAAATTTTATTTTGAACATTTACTACAAATAGATATTTATTAACATGAATTGGAGCTAAACCTGTTGAAGAACCTTATATTTTAACAGGACAAATTTTAACAATCATATATTTTATATTTTTTCCTATATTATATGTAATATCAAAATTATGAGATAAAATTATATTTAATAAATAGTTAATGAACTTGTATAAGTTTATACTTTGAAAGTATAAAAAAAGGTTAATAAGCCTTATTAACTTATACTATAAATAATTAACTAAAAAGTCAGGGAGAAAATAAAAATTTTCAACCCAAAAAAAAATATTAAAAAATTTAAAGAAACAGAAAGAAACCTTTTCCATGCTAAATATATAAGTTTATCATAACGATACCGAGGAAGAGTTCCTCGAACTCAAATAAATATAAAAGAAATAAATACAACAAAAAAGAAAAATATTAAATTAATTAAAGAACCTCCAAAAAATAAAAAAGTAAATAAAACTCTTATAAACAAAATTCTAGAATATTCAGATATAAAAATTAAAGCAAATCCCCCACCTCTATATTCAACATTAAATCCTGAAACAAGTTCAGATTCACCTTCAGCAAAATCAAAAGGAGTACGATTTGTTTCAGCCAATATTGATACAAACCAAATTATTGATAAAGGAATACTAATAAAAATAAATCACACATATTTTTGATAAATTAACAAATCAAAAATTCTAATCCCTGAAATTATAAATAAAAAAGATAAAAGAATAATGACTAACCTAACTTCATAAGAAATAGTTTGAGCAACACATCGTAATCTTCCCAACAAAGAATAATTAGAATTAGAAGATCACCCTGCAATCATAATAGTGTAAACTGACAAACTAGACACACAGAAAAAAAAAAGAAATCCTAAAGTGAAATGTAAAAATCCAGTAAAAAAAGGTAAACATAATCATAAAAATAAAGAAAAAAATAAATTAAAAATAGGAGAAAAATAATAAGAAATAAAATTAGATATAATTGGTCTAGTTTGTTCCTTAAAAAATAACTTTAAAGCATCACTAAAAGGTTGAATTAATCCTATAAATCCAACTTTATTAGGACCTTTACGAATTTGAATATAACCTAAAATTTTACGTTCAAATAAAGTTAAAAAAGCTACACCAATTAAAACACATAAAATTAAAATTAAAAAAGAAATAAAAAGTAAAAATAAATCAAAAAAATACAAATATTACCTGTATAAATACATTTAAAGATTCTAAATCTATTGCACTATTCTGCCAAAGTAACAATAATATTCAAATAAAAATAATATACTATATATTTGGTCCTTTCGTACTAAAATATATTAAAAATTTAAAGATAGAAACCAACCTGGCTCACACCGGTTTAAACTCAGATCATGTAAAATTCTAAAAGTCGAACAGACTTAATTATTAAGCTTTTACACCTAATATAAATTTTAATCCAACATCGAGGTCGCAATCTTTTCTTTTAATAAGAACTCTAAAGAAAAATTACGCTGTTATCCCTAAGGTAATTTATTTTAAACTTATAAAAATAGATTTAATAATCATAAATAAATGATTAAAATTTTAAGAGTTCATCAAATCTTTTAGTCACCCCAACCAAATTATTTTTAAAATAAAATCTCAAAAATACCAAAAAAAAATTAAACATAAAAAATTAAACTCTATAGGGTCTTCTCGTCTTTTAAAAAAATTTAAGCCTTCTAACTTAAAAGTAAAATTCAATAAAAATAATAAAGAGACAGAAATTTTTTCGTCCAATCATTCATTCCAGCTTTCAATAAAAAAGCTAATTATTATGCTACCTTTGTACAGTCAAAATACTGCAGCAATTTAATAAATCATTGAGCAGATTAAACCTTAAATTATAATCAAAAAGACATGTTTTTAATAAACAGGCGAAAAATTAATTTGCCGAATTCCTTTTCATTACCTAAATAAAATTATTATTTATAAATAAATAATCTACTAATTTAATCATTATAACAAAAGAATTATAATTAAACATTTTTTTTAAATATAAAAATTAAAATAAATAAAAATTGTAAATAAATTAAAATTAACTATTAAATTATTCAAATGATTAACAATTTAAATTATACAAAAAATAAATATATTAATTATTTTTAATTATATAAATAAAAGCTTATCCCCTTAAATATTTTATACTAAAAATAATTAACTAAAAATTAGTGAATAAATAGATAGTAAAAGAATTAAATTCTTTTCTTTAAAAACTAGATATATTAAAAAACGAATAACATTTAATTACTAACTAAAAATTAAGAAAATTTATGAAAAAATTAAACATATAATTAATTAGAACTTTTTAATTCGAGAAAATTAAATAAATAAAATTTAATTAATAAACCCTGATACACAAGGTACAAAAAATAAATTTTTCTTTTAAATATTTTAATTAATTCAATCACTTTAAATAATAAACTATTATAAAAATAAATTTTTCTTTTTAATAATAAATAAAAAAATAATTTTAATAAAAAAAAATAAATAATAAAATTAATATCAAACTACACTGAATTAAACAGCAATCTTTTTAATGTAAATAAAAAACTTAACTTAAAGCTTTAACTTGAATAAATTCTAGATTCACTTTCCAGTAAATCTACTTTGTTACGACTTATCTCAAACTAATGAGAGCGACGGGCAATATGTACACATTTTAGAGCTTTAATCATACTTAAAATATATAAAATATTACTATCAAATCCAATTTAATAATATCATTTAAAATAATAAACCAAAAATAAATTTAATGTAACCCATTTCTTCTTTCCTAAAAACTGCACCTTGATCTGAAATTAACTATTATATACTTATTGAAAATTTTAATTCTTTTGAAATATTCAAAACAATGATATACAAGAATAAAAAAAGTTTAACTAATCGTGGATTATCAATTATAGAACAGATTCCTCTGAATAGACTAAAATACCGCCAAATTTTTTAATTTTAAAGAAAATAACTAATATTAATCTGGCATAAAAACTTACAATTTTAATAATAGGGTATCTAATCCTAGTTTAAAATAAATTTTAATAACTTCAAATAATAATAAAAAAATTATATTAAAATTTAAATTTCACTTAAAAATATTAATAATAAATTTTAGTAAAAAAAAAATTAATTAATTAACCAAAAAATTTTAATTGAATTATTTGTGTAACCGCAATTGCTGGCACAAATTTTATTAAATCTATAATCATTTACTAAAACTTACAAAAATAATTTTTTAATATTAAAAACTGAAAATAATTTCTTTTTAAAATTAAAATTTACATATTAAATAATGATAAAATAAAAATTAAAGTTTAAATAAAACTTTAAAATTTGAAAATAAAATTAAATTTTAAAAATTTTAAAAAATAAATTAATAAAACATAATCCATAAAAATTATAAAATGATTTTTTTACTAAAATATAAATTCCAATAGAAAATTAAATAAAAAATTAATTTAAAATAAAATTAATATAATAAAAAATATTTTAATACATACAAACAAATCTTTCATAAAATAGTAAAAAAAAAAAAAGCATACCCCCCTACAATTAAAAAATTTAATTAAAATTTTACTATCATTTAAATTTATTTACCCCTAAATATTTTCAAATTAATAGAATAGATTCATATAAAAACTTTTATACCCCAATAAATAAATTTGTTTATGAAACTAAAATTAAATTTTAATTAAATTATAGAAAATTTAAATTTTTTAAAAATTTGTTTATACCATAATAAACAAATTTATATAAAAATATAATTTATTTATACCCCAATAAATAAATTATATAAAAATAAAATTTATTTAAAATTTACTATATTTATGCCCCAATAAATATAAAGTAAATTTTAATTAAATTTTAAAAAATTCAAAATTCTTTAATTTATTTATACCCCAATAAATAAATTATATAAAAATAAAATTTATTTAAAATTTACTATATTTATGCCCCAATAAATATAAAGTAAATTTTAATTAAATTTTAAAATAGCTATAATTTATTTATACCCCAATAAATAAATTATATAAAAATAAAATTTATTTAAAATTTACTATATTTATGCCCCAATAAATATAAAGTAAATTTTAATTAAATTTTAAAATAGCTTCTAATTTATTTATACCCCAATAAATAAATTATATAAAAATAAAATTTATTTAAAATTTACCATATTTATGCCCCAATAAATATAAAGTAAATTTTAATTAAATTTTAAAAAATTCAAAATTCTTTAATTTATTTATACTCCAATAAACATAATAAATTATTTAGATAAAATTTATTTAAATAATTTTATTCTCCAATAAGAAATATATAAAAATTAAATCTATTTAAATAAAATTATAAAATAATTTGATTATTTAACTAGCTAAAATATTTTTTTTTATTAAAAATTTAACTCGTAAACTTAAAATTTTAAGAAGATATATATTCTAAAGAAAATTTAATCACAATATTAAAATAAAAATAAATTTCAATATTAGATTTTATGTATATAAATTAAATTTTTATTCAAATAATCTTAAAATTGAAAAATATTTAAAAACAAATTTTGTATTAAAAAAAAAATTGAATAAAAAATTTTAAATGTAAAATTAAAATATTTTAAAACTATAAAAATTATAATAAGAAAAATCAATAATAATTAAATTTAAAATTATCAAATTTTATAATTTTTACAAAAAAAATCATTTTTTTTTTTTCTAAATTAATAACTTGTATACATGAAATTATAGGAAAATAGATTTTTTAAAAGAAATTTATTTATATTATTAATTTAAATAATAATAAGAAAAATAAATTCTCAATAATATTTTTTTCAACTATTAAAAAGCAATTTTAACAATATTATCTTTTGATATGTATAACCAAAGAAAACTTCAATTTATTCATTAGAAAAAAAAAAAATTGTTATCAAAAAAATATTTTAGCTAGTTAAATAAATAGGGTTTTTTTTTTTTTTCATTATTGTTCATTTTATATAAATGATTTAATTATAAATAATAATAATAATAATAATTTATTCTAAATATTAATAAATAAAAACCATAAATTAATTTTATATAATTATCTAATTATTATTAATTGATATATATATATATAATATATTTATTCTCTTATAAGCCTTATTTATAAATTAAACAGGTATCAAATATATTTTCTATTTTTAAATTAAATCATTATTAATCTATTAGTTTTTTCTTTCTTCTAATTAAACTTATAAAAATTAATTGTAAAATTATATTTTAATTTAAATATAATGTCAAATAATATTTTTCTTTTTATTACATTAAAATATTCAATTATATAATTAAATTAATTATATATTTATATATATATATATATTTATTAAAATATTAATTAATAAATATGATTTAAATTACTAGGAATATTTATTTAAAATTAGTTAAATATAATAAGTTAATTTTTATATGTAACTGAAAATTAAAATCTAAATTTAAAATAAAAAAAACATATAATAAATTTCATCATTAAGATAATTTTAAAAATTTTTTAACTTAAAATTTTGAGTGAAAATCAAAAGCTCCTCAGAATAAGTATATTTTTACTACTAATTCTGAGATATTACCAAAATTTGTATAATTTAAATATAAAAAGTTAACAAAAAAAAAAATGATTCAAAACAAGTGAAGAGCCTGTGGAAAGGACTATCCTGATAGGATGAAAAACGTAATAAATTACCTTCATTATATTTAATAGAATTTAACTATTTCTTAAAGTATCAAAAACTTTTATACAACTTATACTAAAATATAAAAAGATAAGCTAAATTAAGCTTTTGGGTTCATACCCCAACTATAAAGAAAATCTTTTCTTTTTA